AAATTAATAATCATAAATATTTATTAATGTTTATTGTTCTATAAGGTAAATTATTATATAGATGGGCAATAACCTAATATAATAATTATTATCACTTTATAGAATATTCGCAGGATAAATATCTAGAATAATTCGTACAATCTACATATTTACCATATTTGAATACATTAGTAAGTACAGATCATTATTGTTTCTTATGAATTAATAAAATATAATAATCTGTAAATACAATGATTTATTAATTATAAACATTTTTATTATTATTCATAATCATTTCTATTTATGAATAATAATATTTTATGGATAGGGATGGATGTTTGTATTTATGAATCTTTGTATGGATGGATGTTGATGATCCCTCATACAAATGCATGTTTACAATGTGGAACACGACATCGAGGACATTATCATCATCGAATACTTTACATTGTATGAACACCAACGTGTAAAAGTCGGAATCGCATGGATCATTTAATAGAATGGTTTAGAGAAATGTTCTAGGGGTCGGAATCGCAATGATTGATTAAACATTAGGATTAAGGGATCATGTTTAATTCAAGGATGGATATTATCAATTTAGACTTTAACACAAGGGATTTGTGTGATGTTCTAGGGGTCGGAATCGCAATGATCATTTAACACAATGAATGAAAGGATCATGGTTAATATAAGGATTATTTAGTACTTGGTAGGATTTATTATTTATACAATATATAATTGGGTCATGAGTAAATGTAGGGATTTATATATTCTACAGTAGAGATTGCTATAACCCCATAGATGAATACACAACTAGGTATTTACAGGTGAGTAAACTCATAGATGTATATTCATTATTTTTAGATTATTTAATTGTATTGATGAATACACGAGGGTATTCATAGGTTATTATATCTTAGGAGTTATTAGAATATATTTAGGATATATATATATATATTATTATAATAATGTATTTAAAGATGATTATATATATAGATTATTATATATATATTTAGGATTATTATTATGTATAGATTACATATAGTAATGTATTTACAGGTTATTATATGTATAGATTATATAATAATTTATTGATGATTATTATATATATATAGATTATATATAATTATGTATTTACAGATTATTATATGTATGGATTATATAATAATTATTTATTGATTATTATATATATATTATATATAATAATGTATTTATAGATTATAAATGTATAGATTGTATAACAATATTTATTATTATATATCCCCATATATATTATATATATATTATTATGTATATATATATATTATAATTATGTATATTATATATTATTACATATTATATATTATTATATATGGTGTACTTTTACAAGAAACCCCTATACAGATATTATTATATACCCAGACTCCTGATCATTAATACATTTATTATTATATAATTATATTATTATTTATACATTATATTATTATAATTTATTATTATACCATTATACCATTATATAATAAAAATTTTATATCCATTCAATACAGTTATATTAATTTGTACTCAGGAGTCTGGGAAATTATTCATGGAAAACCCATACATTTATTCATGAATCCCCCATACAATTTATTTATTGGTATACATTATATACCAGAAAAATTTATCCGGAGGAAAAAAACTAATGTACTTTTCTGGTTTTTAGAGTCCTATGGGTTTTCCTAGCCTTACAGATCCTTTCCCTGGCTTTCTCCCCCCTCTCCCTTCCTATATATTGTATATTATATATATTACCATATACCATATATATCATATATACCATATATCATATATATCATATATTATTATATATATTATTATATTATATTATATATATATATTATTATTATGTATACTATATGTATATGTATATATATACCCATATATATATTATTATATATTATATATACTATATTATGTATGTATATCTATATATATATATTATATATATTATATATTATGTATGTATATTTATCTGTATGTATCTATTATATTATTATATATGTATATATACACGTAGATAGATATGTATATTATATTATTATATAGATATGTATTCATAGATGTATAAATGTATATGTCTGTAAATACTTGTATAGATCTATATATGTATATATCTAATATATACCTAATGTATGTAAAGATTATTTAATGTATGGATGGATAATCCTTATCTATGATTTTATTCTATCTATACCCCTATGTATTCATAGGTGGGTATAAATCTGGGATGATAAGTATCCTCATTTATTTATAAACTCTATATATTATAATAATTTTTATATAGATATATATGTATGTATATTATTATTTATATATAATATATAATTTATATTAATATAGATTATAGTTATATTTATAAATATAATTTATAACAATAAGTGAATATATATATGGTTATATTGGTTAGTTTGATCTGGTAATTTTATGTGTTAATCTTATATAGTTTTAGTATAATATGTGGTGTGTGTGATAATGTATATGTTTAATTAGTAAAATGAGTACAGGGTTAAAGGAAAATCGGTTTTGGCCGGTTTTATATATAATAGTGATAGAATATATTGAATATTCTCTTTGATAAGGAATGTATATTTTATGAATTGGATTATAGTTTCTTTTGTGGGAATGAATAGTTGTATAAAGAGATTATGGTTTAATTTAATTGTTTATAAAGAAGTTAATAAGGATAACTAGCTAGTATATTTTAGGAGGTTTTATACCTAATTCATGATTATACATATGTTATCATGTAACTCCGAGAAGGAAACTTTATTAAGATTACGAAGTGAACTGAAACATCTTAGTAACTTTAGGAATAGAAATCAACCGAGATTTTGTGAGTAGTGGTGAGCGAAAGCAAAGTAGCCTATGCATTTATTGATAGTAATATTGTCATTATTAATCTGACTCTATGAGTTGGAATCTTATAACTGAGATTTAATTTCATGATAAAAAGTTGGAAACCTTTCAATAGAATAGATAGAATAGTAATGTTCTTGATATGTGGAAGCGAAAGATGGTGAAAGCCCATGATCCATGAAGATAAATGTTATTTAAGTAGAACGAGGTTAATCTTGTTTGAATACAGGGGATCTATCCTCTAAGGCTAAATATAGTATACTAAGCGATAGTGAAGAGTACCGTGAGGGAAAGTTGAAAAGAATATAATAAGGAGTATTATCTTTATTAAGTAAGTGAAATAGATCTTGAATTATTAACTTTATGAGCAGCCGGAGGACTTAGGTCTGACGGTGTACCTTTTGCATAATGGGTCAGCGAGTTAATATTAAATGTAAGTAGTGATACCTAAAGAAATTGATTCTGATAAGGAGTATAATATTTAATATTAGACCCGAAACCTAGTGATCTTACTATGATCAGATGAAAGATTGAACTGGTGTACGTTGCAAAGTACTCAGATGAATTGTGGTAAGGAGTGAAATACAAATCGGACTAGGATATAGCTGGTTTTCTGCGAAATCTATTTTGGTAGATGACTTGTTATTATTTGTAGTGGGTATAGCACTGAATATCTAACTTATGTTAGAAGGGAGTATGAAGGTACTTACTTTGGATATTTAATCTCAGAATAGCTATTAATATATGATGAGTTATCAGACTTCTTGCGATAAGGTGAGGAGTCGAGAGGGAAACAGCCCAGAATAATATATAAAGTTCCAAAATTGTTATTGAGTGAATTAAAAGAAGTTTTCTTTCGTAGACAGTCAAGAAGTGGGCTTGGAAACAGCCATCTTATAATAAACACGTAATAGTGTAATGATCTCAGGAAGGGAGCGCTTAAAATATACGGATCTAAATAACATACTGAAATATTATTATATTATTATTAATCAGTGTATGCTGGATACTTGTAAGTGACTACGGGGTTTTTGTATATAGGTTTAGTTGTAAAGAGTATTAATAATGATATGGGTAGCAGAACATTTAGTAAATAGATGAAGAACAGTATTTTATTGTTTGGATATAACTAAAGAGAGAATGCTGACATGAGTAACGTTAAAGTGGGTGAGAATCCTGCTCGCCGGAAACAGAAGGGTTTTATGGTAAAGCTTAACTACCATAAGTGAGTGCGGTCTCTAACAGTATCTCGAAGGAGTAATGGATGAGTAGAATATAAGTAAAAATTATGGTTGTGATGGGTTATTATTCATTATAATTGTAATTCGGGAAAAGGTATATTTATAAACCGTACTAAAACCGACACAGGTCTGTGGATATTAATGTATTAAGGCGTATGAGAGAATTATTGCGAAGGAACTCGGCAAAATAATCTCGTAATTTAGAGACAAGAGGTGCCTATTAGTGGGAATTCCTATATGTATATATATGTTATGTATATGTAGGAACCTTCTTAAGGTGTCACTAAAAAATGTTGTACAACTGTTTACTTAAAACACAGTACTTTGCAAAGATGAGAATCTTAGTATAAAGTATGAGATCTGCCCAATGCTAGGGAACGAACAGTTTGATTTTGAGTGAATCTTGAAATCGATTGAAGTTCTAGTGAATGGCGGCCTTAACTATAAGGGTCCTAAGGTAGCGAAATTCCTTGGCCGTTAAATGCGGTCCCGCATGAATGGTTTAATGATACAACAACTGTCTCCGCAATAAACTTAGTGAAATTGGAATAGCCGTGCAGATACGGTTTATGTGTAGAAAGACGGGAAGACCCTGTGCAGCTTTACTGTAGTTAGTTATTGTTATTAACTCTCACGTTGGTAGTATATAAGGTAGTTGATTAGACATAAATGAAATACCTTTATCGTGGGCTGCGATGACTTACTGATATATCAGGACATTGATTAACAGACAGTTTATGTGGGGCGCATGTCTCAAAAAGAGTATCTGGGATGTCCTAAGGTGAAGTAAAATTGGATGGTAACCAATCAAGTTTGAAATATTAGTTATGGTGTCTAATTGTTAGGATTCTAAATTAGAATGGGTGTCAGTATTGTGAGATATTGAGATCAATAGATATTTGTAATACTAATGTTAATGAATTCTTGGAAGAAGCATAATGGTATAACTTTGCTTAACAGTGAGATTGACAGATCGATCTGACACGTAAGTGGGGCATAATGACCCTCGTATTCATAATGGAATGGTACGAGAACAACGAATCAAAGCTACGCCAGGGATAACAGGGTTATTTCGTGCGAGAGATCCTATCGACCACGAAGTTTGCCACCTCGATGTCGACTCAACCTATCCTCCAGAGGTAAAAGATTGGAAGGGTTTGGCTGTTCGCCAATTAAAAGGTTACGTGAGTTGGGTTAAAAACGTTGTGAAACAGTTTGGTTCCTATCTTCTATGTATAAAAAGTTAACGAAGAATTTATTCCTAGTACGCAAGGATCGGAATATCTTAATCCCTGGTTTAATTGTTGTGAAAGCATGGCAATAAAGCTAAATTAGGTAGGAATAAAATTTGAAAGCATCTAAAAATTGAAATCCCTCTTCAGAAACTTGATATTTTCGTTAAAGATGATGACGTGGATAGGCTTTAGCTGTAAGAATAGTAATGTTCGAAGGTATAAAGTACTAATAAAAGATGAAACTGAAATATACTCTTATCATAATAAGAAATGAAGGTTGTCAATAGTTAGATTAACTTAATTGGTAGAGTGTGTATCTTGTAAGTACAAAGTTAAGAGTTCAAATCTCTTATCTAACAGGCTTAATCGTCTAAGAGGTTAGGACATAACAACTTCACTGTTAAAATGTTGGTTCAATTCCAATTTAGGCTACTAACTTTATTAGTGGATTAGTGTAATGGTAACATCTTTTGCTCATGACTGAAAGTTAAAGGTTCAAGTCCTTTGTCCGCATGGAGATTCTAGCTTAATGGTAAAGCAAACCGCTCATAATGGTTGAATATTGGTTCGATTCCATTGAGTCTTAAACAAGATAATATTGAGTAATATTTGTTGAATGAGTCTTGTTCAATTAGGGAATTGTTAAGTAAGATGGATGGTTTTATTTAATTGGATGGTCTACGTGCTGAAATGGTAGCCAGAACAAACTTAAGATTTGTTATCTTAGGATGTAAGAGTTCGAGTCTCTTCGTAGATATCTTACGGATAGAAGCATTATTGGTAATGTGTCTACTTTGGGTGTAGAAGAAAGTTAGTTCGAATCTAACCTGTCTGAATTATTATATAAAATTAGAGTCAATGTATTCACATCCTTATCACATGGTTAGGTTAAGTCCATGGCCAATTGTGAATTCTTTTGCACTTCTTTCATTAACATTATCTGCAATATTGATGTTTCAGGATGCGCCATATGGGGCAATATTATTTACAGGTAGTTTATTATCTGTAGTGGGATCAATGTTTTTATGGTTAAGAGATGTTATTTATGAGGGTAGTTATGAAGGTTCACATTCAAGCATAGTAGCGAAAGGTCTACGGGTGGGAATGGTGCTTTTTATTGTTTCAGAAGTATTCTTTTTCCTCTCAGTATTCTGGGCTTTTTTCCATAATGCATTATCTCCAGCAGTAGAGGTAGGAGGTTTTTGGCCTCCAAAAGGAATTCAGCCAGTAGATCCTTGGGGAATTCCTTTATTAAATACTATTATATTATTAACTTCAGGTTGTACGGTGACTTATGCTCATCATTCATTAATCGAAGGTAATTGAAGAGGAACAATACTAGGATTATTCTTTACAATTTTATTAGCACTTGTTTTTACATTCATACAATGGATGGAATATTATGAGTCTCCATTTACAATTAGCGATGGAATATTTGGTTCTTGTTTCTATTTTGCTACAGGATTTCATGGTGCTCATGTTATAGTGGGTACAATCTTTTTAATTGTGGGTCTCTATAGAGTTTGGAATTATCAATTGACATCTCATCGTCATTTAGGTTTAGAGGCAGGAATTTTATACTGGCATTTTGTAGATGTGGTCTGGTTATTCTTATTTGTTGCTATTTATTGGTGGGGAAGTTAAATAGTTTGATTTAACTACTTGAGTGGTAGTGATTTAATTGTTTGAGTAGTAATAATTAACTGTTTAATTTATATTAATTGACTGTCATTTTTTAAAGGTGATTAAGTCGCCTGTAAGGTGTCTTCTTTTCTTCATCTTCGTTTTAGAGATGTAAGTATTTATTTATTTATTCATTTTATAAAAATGGTACAAGCAGCAAAAATTATTGGATCAGGTTTAGCTACAATAGGTTTAGCCGGAGCTGGAGTCGGAATCGGTTTAGTATTCGGTAATTTACTTGTGGCTACAAGTCGAAATCCTTCTTTAAAAGGTCAATTATTTACTTATGCAATATTAGGATTTGCCTTAGCAGAAGCAACAGGTTTATTCTGTTTAATGATGGCATTCTTATTATTATATGCCGCATAAATAAATAGTAGTAGTAGTAATAGTTTATTGTTTCTCTCCTTATGAGTCTTTCATTAACACTGTTCGTCATAGGACTATTAGGATTTATTTTACATAAGAAAAACGTTTTCTTGATGTTAATGTGTATAGAAATAATGTTATTATCGATAACGTTATTGATAATATTAAGTTCTCAATCCATGGATGATATATTAGGTCAATGTTTTGGTATTTATATAATATCCATAGCAGGGGCTGAATCTGCCTTAGGATTGGGAATGATTGTTTCTTATCATCGACTAAGAGAATCTATAATAGTAGAAAATTAATGATTTATTCAATGAAATATTAATGTATTTAACTATTATGACATTACCATTACTTAGTGGTACAGTCGTGGGATTCTTAGGACGTAAAATCGGTATACAAGGTACTTATTACATTTCTGTATTGAGTATCTTGTTAGCTACTTTTTTAGGATATCTATGTTTTTATGAAGTCATTTTTTGTCATTCACCTGTTTCTATTCATTTAACTTCTTGGATAGGATCGGATAGTTTGTCATTAGATTGGGAATTTAATTTTGATGAATTAACTGCGGGTATGTTACTTCCAGTTTTAACGATTTCTTTATTAGTTCATCTTTATTCGGTAAACTATATGAATACAGATCCTCATAATCCACGATTTTTCTCATATTTATCCTTATTCACCTTTTTTATGATTCTATTAGTCTCAGGAGATAACTATTTAATACTCTTTATGGGTTGGGAAGGTGTAGGAATCATGTCTTTTTTATTAATAAGTTTTTGGTTTACTAGAATACAAGCTGCTAAAAGTGCTATGAGTGCGATACTCTATAATAGAGTAGGTGATCTCTTCTTTATTGTAGGTATGTCAATCTTATTAGCTAGTGTTGGAAGTTTAAAGTTTTCTGTTGTTTATTCTCTATCTCCTTACTTGAATAAGACAGTTTTATTCTTTGTAGGGATCTGTTTTATTCTAGCAGCGATGGGTAAATCCGCACAATTAGGTTTACATATCTGGTTACCTCAAGCAATGGAAGGTCCAACTCCAGTTTCTGCATTAATTCATGCGGCAACTATGGTAACAGCAGGAGTATACTTAATGTTACGATCTTCTCCATTATTGGAATTTAATGCAGATGTTCTAAGTTTAATAGGTTGGTTAGGAGCTTTAACTTCTTTAGCTTCAGGGTTAATAGGATTATTTCAGAATGATTTAAAAAGAATTATTGCTTATTCTACTTGTTCTCAATTAGGAATGATGTTTGTTTCTATAGGGTTATCTAAGTATAGTTTAGCATTATTTCATTTGGTAAATCATGCTTTCTTTAAAGCATTATTATTTTTAAGTGCAGGAGCTATTATTCATGCTTTAAATGATGAACAAGATATACGACGAATGGGAGGACTTCGTTTAGGAATGCCTTTGACTTATCTATTTGTATTAATAGGTTCAATGAGTTTAATGGCTATGCCATTCTTAACGGGTTATTACTCTAAAGACGTAATTCTTGAAATGTCTTTTGAGAGAATGGAATTCTATTCCTTATTGATTTTAGTAGCAGTTTTAACTTCTTCTTATTCTTTTAAATTAATATACTATGTATTCTTATCTCCTCCTCATGCTAATAAGGACACTTATAAAAAAGTACACGATGTACCAATGGGTATGTTTTTACCACTCTTTTTATTAAGTGTTGTTAGTATCTTTGGAGGGTATTTACTTAAAGAGTTATTTGTCGGTGTGGGTAGCTCTGCACTTGGTAATAGTCTATTCTCTTCTAAAGAGTCTTTTGTAGAATTTGAGATTCCAATGTTCTTCAAAATCTTACCTCTATTATTAAGTATATTAGCTGTAATAGTATTATTTGTTATCTATCACTATAATTTTAGAGTGTTTGATTCTAAGAATGTATATTGAATGTTTAATCAAAGAATGTGGTTAGACTTATTATATACAAGAGTTTCAAATCAAATTGTTTCTTTAGGTTATTATACTTCTAGATATTTAGACAAAGGAGTGTTAGAGTACATTGGACCTTGGGGATTTTTTAGATTATTTACTTATTTAACTCATACTATCTCTCGAGCGGATACTCAAGTCTTAAGACATTATATGATATATATGTGTCTGGGACTAATGAGTGTAATTGTAATTGTTTATAGTAATATTGAATACAATATACTATTAATAATATTAACAAGTACTTTATTAGTAATTACTTTTTCTTCTTAAGCAATGTTGTTAACTTCATTATTGTTGTTACCAGTAATAAGTATGGTAATAATAATGTTCTTGCCTTCTCATCAAGGTTCTATAATTAAAAGAATAGGTTTGGCATCTTCTCTGATAACCTTATGGATTTCTTTGATGTTGTGGATGTATTTGGATGAATCGAATGTCTTAATATTATCTGCAAATCCTTATTATCCTCTGGTCTTTGTCTCTGATGGATTGTCAATCTTCTTTATATTATTAACTACTTTTATTACTCCGATTGCTTTATTATCTAATTGGAGTAATTTAGAGAAGGAATCTCTTTCTATAAAATATTATACGGTATTGATAATATTAGTAGAATTCTTATTATTATTGGTTTTTACTGTCACAGATTTATTATTATTCTATATTTTCTTTGAGGCAATTTTACCTCCACTATTTATGTTAATAGGTCTATATGGATCACAGAGAAAAATTAAGGCTTCATTTTATTTATTTCTTTATACATTCTTAGGATCTTTATTTATGTTATTATCCTTCTTAGGTATTTACTGGGTAACAGGTACAACAAATATCCTTTTACTTAAAGATTTATCAATAACAATCCCTATACAAAAAATACTTTGGATTGGAATTTTCTTTGCATTTGCAATTAAAACTCCATTAGTACCTCTTCACTTGTGGTTACCTCTGGCTCATGCTGAAAGTCCATTAGGAGGAAGTGTTCTGTTGGCAGGTATTGTATTAAAATTATCATTTTATGGAGTCTTAAGAATCTTAATACCTATTTTACCAGAAGCGAGCCTTTATTATACACCATGGGTATATACAATTTGTGTAATAACTATTATTTATTCTAGCTTAACAACTTTAAGACAGATAGATCTAAAAGTTATTATTGCTTATTCTTCAGTAGGTCATATGGCAATCTGTATCTTAGGTGCTTTCTCAAATAATTTAGAAGGTATTGAAGGTTCAGTTTTATTAGCCATTGCCCATGGATTAGTTAGCCCTGCCTTATTCATTTGTGTTGGAGGAATCTTATATGATTGAACACATACTCGAGTCCTTAATTATTACAGAGGATTAGTATGTTATATGCCTCTCTTCTCAGTAATCTTCTTTCTCTTAACTTTATCTAATATAGCAGTGCCTTTTACAGCGAATTTCTTAGGAGAATTGATGATATTAAGTGGTTCTTTCCAAAGAATGCCTATACTAGCAATACTATGTAGTAGTAGTATAATTCTTTCTGCTAGTTATGCTATTTGGTTATATATTTGAATCATTTATGGTTCATATTCTCCATATCTAAGTGTTTTATCTGATGTAACTCGAAGAGAAGTATATTTAGTAGTACCCTTGTTAGCCTTAACAATTCTTTTAGGGGTGCGTCCAGATATAGTACTAGATGTTCTTCATTATCCTGTTACAAGGATATTATATTAAAAAGATGTGTGGGGAGATGGATTCTCCCTCTTTCAGATATGTGGGAGATGTACTCTTCTTCTTTCTTGTTCCTCTCTATGAGGAAGAACATAATATTGGTTAATATTCTCAATCCCAGGAGATTAGCTCATCGGTAGAGCAATCGTTTTACACGCGATGTTGAGAAGGTTCAATTCCTTCATTTCCTAATTACTTTAAAATAAATTCTATGAGAATAATTAAAGTACATCCCTTACTTTCCATTTTAAATCATTATATGATTGATTCCCCTCAACCTGTGAATCTTTCTTATCTTTGGAATTATGGTTCCTTATTAGGAGTTTGTTTATGTATTCAGATAGTTACGGGTATTACCTTAGCTATGCATTACATACCTTCTATAGACTTAGCCTTTTTAAGTGTAGAACATATAATGAGAGATGTGAATTATGGTTGGCTTATTCGGTATCTCCATAGTAACACAGCATCTTTCTTCTTCTTATTTGTATATTTACATATAGCTAGAGGTATTTATTACGGATCTTATAGACATCCACGGACGCTGGTTTGGTCTATTGGAGTAGTAATTTTCTTATTAATGATCATTACAGCTTTTTTAGGTTATGTTCTACCCTTTGGTCAAATGTCCTTATGGGGAGCTACAGTAATTACTAATTTATTATCTGCAATTCCTTGGATGGGTGAAGATTTAGTTCATTTTATATGGGGAGGATTTTCTGTAAATCATGCAACATTAAACAGATTTTTCTCTCTTCATTATTTATTACCTTTTTTATTATCGGGATTAGTTATAGCTCATTTGATAGCACTCCATGAACATGGAAGTAGTAATCCAATTGGAGTGAGTGGGAATTTGGATCGTGTACCTTTTCATCCATATTATTCTTTCAAAGATTTAGTAACAGTATTCTTATTTTTAATAATTTTATCATACTTTGTGTTCTATAATCCAAATGTGTTAGGTCATAGTGATAATTATATTATGGCTAATCCAATGTCGACACCTCCAAGTATAGTGCCAGAATGGTATCTATTACCCTTTTATGCAATTTTAAGATCTATTTCTGATAAATTGTTAGGGGTTGTAGCAATGATAGCCTCAATATTAGTATTGTTCTTATTACCTCTCTTAGATTTATCTAGAATTCGAGGATCTGTCTTTCGACCTCTAAGTAAATTCTTCTTTTGGATCTTTGTTACAAATTTCTTATTATTAATGTACTTAGGATCTCAACATGTAGAAGAACCTTATATTACTATTGGTAGATATGGAACCCTACTTTACTTCTCATATTTTGTCTTTATAGTACCAATTATAGCAGTGATTGAGAATACTTTAGCAGATCTAGCTTTAACAAAATAATTCAGGATTTTTATTATTTAAAAAGGTATTCTTTTTGGAAAGTCCGATACGAGTTAAAGATAATAGAATAAAATCTATTCTGTAAAAATAGAAGACATTTAGAAGAAACTAAAATCTCTATCTTTAGATGGAGTTAAGCGAGCCTATTAATCTTATCTTCGTTATTTACTAAACTAAGTAATATTTAAATTGCTTGGTATTCAAGTTAATTTCAATAGATAATTAAATAATTAATAAACAGAATTCGGCTTATTAAAATCTGAAAAAATGTTATTATCAAGTATAATTAGTCAGCTAATTGCTATAGCTCTTTCTTCTTCTCACTGGAATTTAGTTTTGTTGAGTAGAATAAGTATTATTTCCTTAATCTATTCTATAATTTTGACATATAATGTTTATTATGTAGAGATTATAGGGTTAGGTTTAGGAATCTATAATGGATTTTTACAAGTAACTAGTTTAACACAATTTGTTGATATCTTTATTTTTCTCTTAGGAATTTTAATATTGGGTATTACAGGGTTCTATCATGTTGACAAAGACAATTCACGAGAACTTACAAGTCTTTATGATTTTAAACAACATTTAGAGTATCCAGTTCTAAGTCTTTTCTTATTATTTGGAAGTCAAATTCTAGTAAGTTCATTGAATGTGATTACTTTCTATTTATCTTTAGAATTACAAAGTTTCTCTCTTTATATCTTGTCATCTTTAAGATCCTCTAAACAAGGTTTAAAATATTTTTTATTAGGGGCTCTATCTTCTTGCTTTATTCTATTAGGATTTGGTTTGGTGTACAGTTATACAGGAATAACATCTTTAGAATCTCTAGCGATATTTAGTAAGGTTAATCTAAATATTTATATGCAGATTAGTTTATTAATTTGTGTATTAGGAATTCTCTTTAAAATAGGGATAGTACCTTTCCATCAATGGGCAATCGATGTTTATGATGGAGTACCAACAATAATAACGACCTGGTTAACAACTTTAACAAAAATATCTTTATTAATATTCTTAATGGAGTTTATTTATCATCATTCATCAGAAAATTGGACAACAATATTAATGTTATTATCAGTGTTATCTGTGATAGTGGGGTCTCTCCTGGGATTATCTCAATCCCGTATTAAACGATTATTAATCTATAGCATGGTAAGTCATGTAGGATTTTTAATGCTATCCTTATCAATAATGACAGAGAAATCTTTAGAAGCATTCTTATTTTATTTAGTACAATATAGTATAACAAATTTAAATGTCTTTTTAATTCTGATTGCTATGGGATATTTCTACAAAAATCCAGATAGTGAAGATTCTCCAATAATTTATATCAATAGTTTAAGAGGTTTGGTGAGAGTCCAGCCCTTATTATCTATTTGTTTAGCCATCTCTTTACTATCTCTGGGGGGAATACCGCCTTTTATAGGATTTTTTGGTAAGTTAAATATTCTATATAGTACGATAACTCAAGGATATTTATTTATATCTATACTTCTTGTCTTAGCGAGTGTTTTAAGTATAAGTTATTATTTAAAAGTGGTACAATTGTTATTTGTGGGAGAGTCTTCTTTAAGTTTTAGAAATATACAGATTTCTACATATTTAAGTACATTAATCGGTGTTCTAACTTTAATGATAGCAATGTTTTTAGTTAACCCTGATTTTATATTACAATTAATAAATATAACAATTTGTAAATATTTTATTCTATAACTAGTAATCCATGCAAATATTAGTAATAGTTACAGTAGCTATTTCATTATCATTAATAATATTAAATGTTTTATTAGCTAAGACCTCTCCAACATTAGAGAAAGTTTCTCCCTTTGAATGTGGATTTAGTTCTTTTCATCAAACGCGAAGTCCTTTTAACATTTATTATTATTTAATAGGTTTATTATTTCTAATCTTTGATTTAGAAATTTTATTAATTTATCCCTATGCTTTATTTACAACAACCTATGGATTTTATATATTTAATATATTTTTAATCTTTTTAACAATAGGTTTTATATACGAATTTGGCAAGGGAGTTTTAAAATTTAAGACCCATGAATAATATTATACATAACGATGCACCCACTCCTTGGGGTATATATTTCCAAGATGGAGCGAGTCCCGTCTATGATGGTATAGTAGAATTACATGACCAAGTTCTTTTTTACTTACTAATAGTATTAGTAGGAGTTTCTTGGATTCTGTTCTCTACAATTTTACGATTCAGAGGTTCAGGGATCGTCCATAAATATCATAATCATAGTACAACTATAGAATTTGTTTGGACAGTGAGTCCAGCACTTTTACTAATAGCCATTGCTTTTCCAAGTTTCAAATTATTGTATTTAATGGATGAAGTGATCGATCCATCCATAACAATTAAAGCGATAGGTCATCAATGGTATTGGTCCTATGAATACTCCGATTATACAGACAAAGAGGGTCAATCTATAGAATTTGATTCTTATATGTTACCCACAGAAGATCTTGAGGAGGGTCAATTAAGACAATTAGAGGTTGATAACCGAGTCTTAGTTCCAGTGAATACTCCTCTTCGATTTATTATTACTGCTACAGATGTTTTACATGATTTTGCGGTTCCTTCTTTAGGAATCAAAGTGGATGCGAGTCCAGGTCGATTAAATCAAGTATCAACATATGTACAACGTGAAGGAGTGTATTATGGTCAATGTAGTGAACTATGTGGTGTATTACATAGTAGTATGCCGATTGTCATCGAGGCAGTCTCTTTAGAAAAATTTTTATCTTGGTTGGATAATCAATAATCCATCATTCTTCCATTTACTCTCCGTGAGGAAAGAAAATAGATTGGAATAGAATTATCTATTTTTAAACGGATAGTTCATGAAAGTCAGAGTTTAATGTTAGCTCAGAATGAACGCTATCTAGAGGCATTACACATGCAAATCGTCAGGGGTGGTTTACCATTCCTACGGTGTACAGGTGAGTATAAATAGGAATCTACCCATTAACATTCTAAGAGTTAGTGGATGAGCCTATCTTGGGGAAGGTAGTTGGTGGGACAAAAGCTTACCAAGCCAGAGAACCCTAGTCAATGTTTGAAAGAACCTCTGACCACATTGGCTCTGAAACAATAGCCAAGATTCTCTACCAGGGAGTCCAGCAGTGAGGAATATTGGTCAATGATCGCAAGATTGAACCAGCCATCTAGAAGAATTTTTATATTCTAAACAAAGAGAGGATGATGACGTTATCTTTGTTACAGTCTCGACCCAATCTCGTGCCAGCAGTCGCGGTAATACGAGTGAGGCAAGCGTTATTCATCATTACTAGGTCTAAAGGGTGAGTAGGTGGTTATGAACTTATTAATTAACTAGAGTCGAATCGAAGAATAAAGAATTTTGGGAGTAGAGATGAAATCCGATGATACCCAAAGGACTGCTCATGGCGAAAGCATTATTCTAATTATCGACTGACACTGAGGTACGAAAGCATAAGGAGCGAAAAGGATTAGATACCCTTGTAGTTTATGCTGTAAACGATGAATGCTAGAAATTAGAATACTCTATTTTAGTTTCTGTGGTGAAGACTTTAAGCATTCCACCTGAGAAGTACTGTCGCAAGGCTGAAACTCAAAACATTAGACGGTCACAGAGATCAGCAGTGAAGCATGTTGTTTAATTCGATAACCCACGACAAATCTTACCACTCCTTGTATAATAAATATTTTCCTTAAGGGATTGTTTTGACTTTGAGGAACTTTAATTAAATAATAACATATATACTTATGATAAGTCTTTAAACTTACTTATATATATTTGTAATACGTCATCTAAACTTATATTAATAATAATTCAATAGTTATTATTGAATCGATGACATAATTGTTGTTAATGTGATGGATAGTAATAATAATTAAATATTGTTATGGGTGTGAGTAACATTAGTAATAATAACTAATTATTACCATTATAAACCACAGTAATAATAATTGATTAAATAATTAAATGGAATGAATGATTAAGCAATTAGTAATTCATTAATATTTATTACAGGTGTTGCATGGCTGTCTTTAGTTCGTGTTGTGAAATGTTAGGTTAATTCCGAAAACGAACGCAATCCTTATCTTTATTTAAAACTATATAAAGAGGTATCTTTCCATAAGAAGGAATAATTAGGGTGAAGACAAGTCCTCATGACCCTTATGGAGTGGGCTACAGACGTGCCACAAATATTTCTACAAAGGGAAGCAAAGATGAAAGTCTGAGCTAATCCTCAAAAGAAATAAAAGTACGGATAAGAATCTGGAACTCGATTCTTTGAAGAAGGAATTGCTAGTAATCGTTCATCATCAAGGAACGGTGAAACGAACATCTGTGATGTACTAACTACTCGTCAAGCGCGAAAATCATTAAGAAGTATCAAGTTGATTGAATTTAATTTCTAAAGAGTTAAAGAATTTAACATCTGTAGAATCAAAGGATTTCAGCGTCTATTTCCTAGAAATTTGTGCTAAGTCGAAATAAGGTAGCTGTAGGGGAACCTGTAGCTGAAAGATTAAATAACCCATAACCCCACCTCATTTCTTAAGAGAAGAATCTTGATAGTGGTCCCAAGGATAGGCTGTAAACCTATAAGTTTTTAATACTTGTGAGGGTTCGACTCCCTCTCTTCTCATACTTCGATTGACTCTCTCTCTCATACTTCGATTGACTCTCTCTCTCATACTTCGACTTATCTTTCTCATACTTCGACTGTCTTTTTCTCATGCTTCAAGTGACTCTTCTCATTTATTCGATTTACTTTATTCCCAATAGTTTGATTATTTATTCCTACTCGTTCAATGACTTTGTTCTACTCTTATAAATTTAATCAATTCTATTCTTATGTTTTGAATAGTTACTATAGCTTAGTGGTAAAGCAAAGCACTGTTAATGCTTCAACAGAAGTCCGATTCTTCTTAGTAACGAATGTTTAGTTTAGAAAACTCAACAAGTTGCTTGAGCATTCTATTAGCTATATTAGTGGTAACTTCTAAGAATCCAGTTCTTTCTTTATTATATTTGATTGGATTATTTATAGATATAGGTGTGTATTTGATATCTCTTCAGTTAACTTACTTAGGGTTATCATATATAACTGTATATGTTGGAGCTATTGCAATGTTGTTTATCTTTGTAATTATGATGTTAAATATCCAAGTTGTAGAATCTAAAAAGAAGACAAATTACTTAAGAAGTATACCCTTAGGTTTATTTTTAGGATCTAGCTTAGTATTTACACTTTATTTATCTCTACCAAGAGAAATAATAATGGAGAAATATTCTCATCTCTTCTCATACTTCTCTTGGGAAAATAGAATTTTAAATCCTTCAGTCGTAGAAATACTAGGTAAAGTACTTTATACAGACTATTCTCTCTGGTTATTGTTAATAAGTCTAATATTGGTGCTAGCTATTGTTGGAGCCATTTCTATAGCAGCTCACAAAGAATAAGTTAATATTATCCATCAATTAATGTTATTTGAAGTATTAGTATTAATAGTATCCGTACTGTTAAGTGTTGCTTATCTAACCTTAGCAGAGAGAAAAGTGATGGGATCTATGCAAAGACGTTTAGGACCGAATGCCGTAGGATATTATGGTTTATTACAACCCTTTGCAGATGCCTTAAAATTGATAGTGAAAGAAACAATAATACCTTCTCAAGCCAATAAAATCTTATTCTTTCTAGGTCCTATGATTGCTTTAGTCTTTGCCTTGTTAGGATGGGGTCTAATACCTTATGGGCCTGGGGCAACAATCTGTGATTTTGAATTAGGAGTTCTCTATAGTTTAGCTATTTCTTCTGTAGGGGTTTACGGAATCTTAATAGGGGGTTGGTCATCCAATTCCAAATATGCTTTAGTAGGTTCTCTAAGGAGTACAGCTCAATTAATTAGTTATGAACTAGTTCTTACTTCGATTGTATTCATCATTGTCTTCTTCTCTGGAACTCTTAATTGGACTCAATTGGTCGAAGCTCAACATTCTATTTGGTATTGCATACCTCTTCTACCACTTTTTGTCATGTATTTCATTGGAGCTTTAGCTGAAACAAATCGAGCTCCTTTTGATTTACCCGAAGCGGAGTCTGAATTAGTTGCAGGATTTATGACAGAATATTCCGCAGCTATATTCGTATATTACTTCTTAGCAGAATACGGGAATATTCTTTTAATCTCAACATTATCAGTGATCTTCTTCTTGGGAGGTTATTTATTACCTTTCGAAGGTTGTCTACAACTTGTTGGAATTGGTTTACAGTCTATTACTGGCTATAGAGTACCTATTTTATTCTTAACTTCTTCAGTTACAGAAGGAATCTTTTATGGTCTTTCCCTAGGTATTAAAGTATCTTTATTAATATTTTTATTTATATGGGTTAGAGCTTCTTTCCCACGAATAAGATATGATCAACTTATTTTATTCTGTTGGACAGTCTTCTTACCTCTATTATTTGCTTGGATCTTCTTCATTGCAGCCGTGCTTTACAGCTTTAATAGTCTACCAACTTCAATATAATCTCATCAGGTGGATATAATTCAAAGGGTTAGAATATAAATTTGTGGTATTTACTGTTTCTGGTTCGAGTCCAGATATTCACCTTAAAGTCAGAGTAGTTTAAAAGGGTAAAAACATATATCTCATACGTATAAAAAGAAAGTTCAATTCTTTCCTCTGACTTACAATTCAAGTTAATGAAAAATAAAGTTCTTTATTATAGTTTTAATAATAATAACATTATTCACACCGCTACTCTTTATTTGAAAGAAAGTCAAGAAATAGCTAGAATAGTTAGACAATTCTTCTTTGATATGAATTTAAGTGATCCAAAGGTCAATATTCAGATGCATAAAATTTATGTTCGATTCTATTATTATAATCCAGGAAGACCGATTGATCCTAAAAGAATTACACAATTAGAACAAGAGCTATCTAAACAATACAAGAGAAAAGTTAAGATAGATGGAATTCCTTTAATTTATCCTTTTACAGATAGCCAAATCTTTGCAAATCATTTTCATCATACTCCCCTTAAAGAAATCCGTAAGAAGGTACAAACATACCTTCGACCTGTAGAAGATTCTTTATTTTTTATCCCTGGTAAATATTTATCAGGTATTCAAATACAAGTGGGAGGTCGATATTATCGAAACCAGAAAAGATCTAAGAGAGAAAAGCTCTTTCTTGGAACCAAAAGTCCGTACTTCAGTAGTCGACATTCAACTACACGGACGGTCTACGGTTTAAGAACTATGACAGTGACTCTCTATTTTGGGTTGTAGACTAACAGGTAAGTCACAGAAATTTGAGTTCTGTCTATAAAAGTTCGAATCTTTTCGACCCAGGAGAATATAACTCAGAGAAAAGGATATTCTCTCCATAATCATAGAGAATATTATTTAAAGAAGAATAGAAAATATCACTCGGAGTAGAAACATGGAAAATGTTACTCGAAGTAGAAACATAGAGAATATAGCTTAAAGAGAAAGCCTTTGCCTTTTAAGCAAATGAATAAGAGTTTGACTCTCTTTATTCTCAGTAAATTCACGAATGATTTCACGCTGGTTATTCTCAACGAATGCAAAAGATATAGGGGTCTTATACCTCATGTTTGCATTGTTTTCAGGAATGCTTGGAACAGCTTATTCTGTCTTAATACGAATGGAATTAGCTTCTCCAGGTGTTCAATACTTACAAGGAGATAATCAATTATATAATGTGTTAGTTACAAGCCATGCTTTATTAATGATCTTCTTTATGGTAATGCCGGCCATGGTGGGAGGATTTGGTAATTGGTTAGTACCAATTATGATTGGTTCTCCAGATATGGCCTTTCCAAGATTGAATAATATTTCTTTCTGGTTATTACCACCTTCACTGATCCTATTAATTCTTTCTTCTCTTGTAGAGGGAGGAAGTGGAACAGGGTGGACTTTCTATCCACCTCTCTCAGGAATTGAGAGTCATTCTTCAGCAGCTGTCGATTTATCAATATTTAGTTTACATTTAGCAGGAATTAGTTCCATGCTTGGGGCGATGAATTTTATTACAACCATCTTAAACACTTGAGCACCTGGAATGACAATGCATAAATTACCTCTATTTGTTTGGTCAATCTTTGTAACAGCAATTTTATTATTATTATCCTTACCAGTATTAGCCGGAGGTATTACAATGTTATTAACAGATAGAAATTTTAATACATCATTCTATGAAGTCAGTGGAGGAGGAGATCCCTTGTTATATCAACATCTCTTCTGGTTCTTCGGTCATCCTGAAGTCTATATTCTAATTATTCCAGGATTTGGAATTATTAGTCATGTTATCTCCACATTCTCAGGAAAACCTATTTTTGGTTATTTAGGAATGGTTTATGCCATGCTATCAATTGGTGTATTAGGGTTCTTAGTCTGGAGTCATCACATGTATACTGTAGGACTAGATGTCGATACAAGAGCTTATTTCACAGCTGCTACAATGATTATTGGAGTTCCTACTGGTATTAAAATATTCTCTTGGATAGCAACAATGTATGGAGGAATTATAAGATTGACTACTCCAATGTTATTTGCCATTGGGTTTCTATTCTTATTTACAATTGGAGGATTAACTGGAATTGTATTATCCAATGCATCTTTAGATATCGCCTTCCATGACACTTATTATGTTGTAGCACATTTCCACTATGTTTTATCTATGGGAGCTGTGTTTGCTTTAATAGCAGGATGGTATTTCTGGTCTCCAAAGATCTTAGGACTTTCTTACAGAGAAGAATTAGGTCAAGTTCACTTCTGGGCTTTATTCTTAGGAGTTAACTTAACTTTCATGCCAATGCACTTTTTAGGTTTACAGGGAATGCCTAGACGTATTCCTGATTATCCTGATGCCTTTGCTGGATGGAATTTCATAGCCAGTTTAGGAAGTTTCATTTCTGTTGTAACAACTGTCTTATTCATTTATTCTATCTATTGTCAATTAACACAAGGTCAATCTGTATCTAAAAATCCTTGGTATTATCCTGCCTTCTTTACTAGTCATACTAATAAAGTAGTTAGCAGAACTACTTCTCTAGAATGGGCAGTTCAGTCTCCACCTGCATTCCATCATTTTACAATTTTACCTAAACAATCTTAATCATGCCACAATTAGTACCTTTTTATTTTGTAAATCAAGTGCTCTGTGGATTCACAGTTTTATTATTCTTAACTTATCTTTATTCTAAGTGGATTTTACCAAAATATTTACGAATCTTCGTCATTCGATCTTATATTACTAAATTATAAATAAATCCATAAATATGACAACAACAATTTTCCAAAGTCCTTTAGAGCAATTCGAAATTTATACCGTATTTAGTATTGTTCTTCCCTTCTTAGGATACAAAGAAATACTAGTTACAAATATTGGTATTTATTTCTCCATCATCACTTTCATGTTAATTCTTTGGAATATTCTTGCTTTCTCCAATAAGAAAATTATTGGGAATAGTTGGAGAATAACTCAAGAATCTTTATACATGACAGTTCTTAATATTATAGAAAATCAAATCGGTTCTAGAGGATATGTTTACTTCCCTTTCATCTTCTCTATCTTTGTATTTATCTTACTAAGTAACTTCATAGGGATGATACCATATTCTTTTGCCGTAACTTCACATTTAGTCTTTACAGTCTCTTTAAGTATGGTTGTATTGATTGGAGCAACAATCATAGGATTGAAACATCATGGATGGAATTTCTTTTCTTTCTTTATTCCTTCAGGTGTTCCATCCGTCTTAATACCTTTCTTAGCAGTAATAGAACTTGTATTATACATTTCTAGAGGATTCTCTCTAGGAATTAGACTAGGAGCTAATGTATTAGCTGGTCATATGCTAATGAAAATTATAGCAGGATTTATTCATCAAATGATGATTTCTGGAGTTCTTTTCTTCATATTAGGATTGATACCTCTAGCATTACTCATTGCCATTTCTGGACTAGAACTTGCTATCTCATTCATACAAGCTTATGTCTTTATTGTTTTAACTTCTAGTTACATTAGAGATTCTATTTATCTACACTAAATCATAAACTCCTAAACACAATACAATCCTTTTAGCTTAATGGTAGAGCTTAATACTTCTAATATTAAGATTCTGGTTCAATTCCAGAAAAGGATGAAGATAAAGACAGAAGGTTTCTGAGATTGGATTGCAAATCTAATTCTTTAAGGGTTCAATTCCCTTCTTTATCTCAATGAATTTCTTAGAGAGTGTAATTCAATGGTAGAAGCTTTGATTCCAAATCAATGAGTAAAAGTTCAAATCTTTTCACTCTTGAAGGATTTTTTAACTTAATGGTCAAAGTGCAAACTCGATAAGTTTGAAATACTGGTTCAACTCCATTAAAAATCACTATTACCATTGTTATACATACATTTATATTTATCAACTAAATTTATTTTATTTATACATATATATATACATTTATTTATTATATGAGTTTGTATGAATATAAATAAATATTGTTAATAATCAACAGGATAAGTGGCCGAGTGGTTTAAGGCATGATACTTGAGATATCAAACACTTCTCTCCCCCCTCTCCGAGTGTCGCGAGTTCGAATCTCGCCTTATCCGTAGGGGATATAGTTTAAATGGTAAAACACATATTTTGCACGTATGTATTATGGATTCGATTACCATTATCTCCATAAGCTTAGATAACTTAACGGTAAAGTAAAACTCTGAAGAAGTTTCTATTTAGGTTCAATTCCTAGTCTAAGCAATTGTAATAATAAATTATTTACCTTATGGTAGTGACGGAATGGGTATACGTGATATGCTTAGGACATATTTTATAAGGGTTCGAATCCCTTCTACCGTAATCACACTTTTAGTTTAATGGTTAAAACCGTAGTCTTCGAAACTACTTATACAGGTTCAAATCCTGTAGAGTGTTATCTAACCCCTCTATAAGGATATTCAATACCTAAACAAATACAATTACTAATACAAATATTTATTTATATACAAACACCTACTAGCAAGTATAAGTTAAGGGTAAACTTCATGCCTTCCAAGCATTCAATGCTCGTTCGAATCGAGTTACTTGCAAGGGTCTGTAGCTTAAGGTAAAGTATCAATTTGTCACATTGATGGATGCCCCTTCGTAAGGGTCAGACTCGAGGAAAAATCGTTATCGGTAAGACAGAATACATGCTAGGTATTTGTTATTTATTAAAATAACTAAGGGTTCAACTCCCTTTTTTTCCGTATTATAAATATACATAACCAATATAACCATATATATATTCACTTATTGTTATAAATTATATTTATAAATATAACTATAATCTATATTAATATAAATTATATATTATATATAAATAATAATATACATACATATATATCTATATAAAAATTATTATAATATATAGAGTTTATAAATAAATGAGGATACTTATCATCCCAGATTTATACCCACCTATGAATACATAGGGGTATAGATAGAATAAAATCATAGATAAGGATTATCCATCCATACATTAAATAATCTTTACATACATTAGGTATATATTAGATATATACATATATAGATCTATACAAGTATTTACAGACATATACATTTATACATCTATGAATACATATCTATATAATAATATAATATACATATCTATCTACGTGTATATATACATATATAATAATATAATAGATACATACAGATAAATATACATACATAATATATAATATATATAATATATATATATAGATATACATACATAATATAGTATATATAATATATAATAATATATATATGGGTATATATATACATATACATATAGTATACATAATAATAATATATATATATAATATAATATAATAATATATATAATAATATATGATATATATGATATATGGTATATATGATATATATGGTATATGGTAATATATATAATATACAATATATAGGAAGGGAGAGGGGGGAGAAAGCCAGGGAAAGGATCTGTAAGGCTAGGAAAACCCATAGGACTCTAAAAACCAGAAAAGTACATTAGTTTTTTTCCTCCGGATAAATTTTTCTGGTATATAATGTATACCAATAAATAAATTGTATGGGGGATTCATGAATAAATGTATGGGTTTTCCATGAATAATTTCCCAGACTCCTGAGTACAAATTAATATAACTGTATTGAATGGATATAAAATTTTTATTATATAATGGTATAATGGTATAATAATAAATTATAATAATATAATGTATAAATAATAATATAATTATATAATAATAAATGTATTAATGATCAGGAGTCTGGGTATATAATAATATCTGTATAGGGGTTTCTTGTAAAAGTACACCATATATAATAATATATAATATGTAATAATATATAATATACATAATTATAATATATATATATACATAATAATATATATATAATATATATGGGGATATATAATAATAAATATTGTTATACAATCTATACATTTATAATCTATAAATACATTATTATATATAATATATATATAATAATCAATAAATAATTATTATATAATCCATACATATAATAATCTGTAAATACATAATTATATATAATCTATATATATATAATAATCATCAATAAATTATTATATAATCTATACATATAATAACCTGTAAATACATTACTATATGTAATCTATACATAATAATAATCCTAAATATATATATAATAATCTATATATATAATCATCTTTAAATACATTATTATAATAATATATATATATATATCCTAAATATATTCTAATAACTCCTAAGATATAATAACCTATGAATACCCTCGTGTATTCATCAATACAATTAAATAATCTAAAAATAATGAATATACATCTATGAGTTTACTCACCTGTAAATACCTAGTTGTGTATTCATCTATGGGGTTATAGCAATCTCTACTGTAGAATATATAAATCCCTACATTTACTCATGACCCAATTATATATTGTATAAATAATAAATCCTACCAAGTACTAAATAATCCTTATATTAACCATGATCCTTTCATTCATTGTGTTAAATGATCATTGCGATTCCGACCCCTAGAACATCACACAAATCCCTTGTGTTAAAGTCTAAATTGATAATATCCATCCTTGAATTAAACATGATCCCTTAATCCTAATGTTTAATCAATCATTGCGATTCCGACCCCTAGAACATTTCTCTAAACCATTCTATTAAATGATCCATGCGATTCCGACTTTTACACGTTGGTGTTCATACAATGTAAAGTATTCGATGATGATAATGTCCTCGATGTCGTGTTCCACATTGTAAACATGCATTTGTATGAGGGATCATCAACATCCATCCATACAAAGATTCATAAATACAAACATCCATCCCTATCCATAAAATATTATTATTCATAAATAGAAATGATTATGAATAATAATAAAAATGTTTATAATTAATAAATCATTGTATTTACAGATTATTATATTTTATTAATTCATAAGAAACAATAATGATCTGTACTTACTAATGTATTCAAATATGGTAAATATGTAGATTGTACGAATTATTCTAGATATTTATCCTGCGAATATTCTATAAAGTGATAATAATTATTATATTAGGTTATTGCCCATCTATATAATAATTTACCTTATAGAACAATAAACATTAATAAATATTTATGATTATTAATTT